AATAAAGAAATATGATTATAAGTTATGAAAGGTAATCGAAAAGTATGCGGATAAAAGGAAGGATGAAAGAAAGAGAGAAAAAATTGAATATTAATGATATATGATTCCAATTTGGAAAGTCTATGAGGTCACTGTAAGAAAAGCAATGTAATAAAGCATCAATACAGATTCATTCATAATAATTAGATAAATCTGTTCCGAAAAAAAAAAATTAAGAGCCTTGAGCCAATAAAAACTGAGAAAATTGACTCAAAAACAAATTAAAAAATGAAATTCAAAATTTCATATAAGAGCTCCATTGTAGAATTCGGGCCTAATGATTAATCAAGAAGCGATGGGAACGACGGAACCCATGAATATAGAGGATTCTATTGAAAAAGAAAAACAAATCTTAGTAATTCATTGGATAGGATGGCGGAATAAACCAGAAACTTTTTTATCTATTCTGATTTTTATTCTGAGACCTCGTGGGATAAACATCAAACTTAAATAGATATTGAAAGAGTAAATATTCGCCGGCGAAAAATTTGTGTTTTTTTTTTCAAATAAAAAAAGTAATAAAATACGAAAAAAAAATGAAAAAGATAAAAGAAAATAAGGATTTGTTAGAATATTCTAACTCTAACAAAAACGACATTCGAGATGATGATATTACGTTATTTTGAAATATATAGAATTCATCTTGGATTCGATTTCGAAAAAGACATACACAACTTTAGAAGAGATCAGATGCAATTTCAAAAAATAACATGATTAATAGAATTAATCATTAACTACATCTATATCGTAATATAAGCTTTTTTAGTCCTTTTATTCGCGAGGAGCTGGATGAGAAGAAACTCTCATGTTCAGTTCTGTAGTAGAGATGGAATTTCTAATTTAGAAAAAACCCATCAACTATAACCCAAAAAGAACCAGATTTCGTAAACAACATCGAGGAAGACTTAAAGGAATATCTTCTCGTGGGAATCGTATTTGTTTTGGCAGATATGCTCTTCAAACACTTGAACCCGCTTGGATCACATCTAGACAAATAGAAGCAGGGCGACGAGCAATGACACGAAATGTACGACGTGGTGGAAAAATTTGGGTACGTATATTTCCAGACAAACCAGTTACAGTAAGACCTGCGGAAACGCGTATGGGTTCTGGGAAAGGATCCCCTGAGTATTGGGTAGCTGTGGTTAAACCAGGTAAAATCCTTTATGAAATGGGTGGTGTACCCGAAAATATAGCCAGAAAAGCTATTTCAATAGCGGCATCAAAAATGCCTATAAAAACCCAATTCATTATTTCTGAATAGGAATATAGAATAAAAAAGCTAAATAACATTTAAGGATAAAAAGATTATAAGTTTTCTTTTTTTGACAAACAATATTTTTTTACTTCGTCCTTTGCATTAAAAGAAGAGATACAAAAAATGATATGATTCAACCACAAACCTATTTGAATGTAGCAGACAACAGCGGGGCTCGAGAATTGATGTGTATTCGAATAATAGGAGCTAGTAATCGCCGATATGCTCATATTGGTGACGTTATTGTTGCTGTAATCAAGGAAGCAATACCAAATACTCCTCTAGAAAGATCAGAAGTCATTAGAGCTGTAATTGTACGTACTTGTAAAGAACTCAAACGTAACAATGGGACGATAATACGATATGATGACAATGCCGCAGTTGTCATTGATCAAGAAGGAAATCCAAAAGGAACTCGAGTTTTTGGGGCGATCCCACGGGAATTGAGACAATTAAACTTTACTAAAATAGTTTCATTAGCTCCTGAGGTATTATAAGATCTAAATATCGATAGTTAGTATAGGATTCAAAAAAATGGTATTGAAATAAAATTAATTAATAGATTGTGTATCACGCATATACCCTTAATAATAAAATATTAAGAATTTTATTCATATATTAATATCTAATTCGTCTATATCTATATATAAATAAAAGAAAAAGAACATGTTGATTATATCAAAATTATAGAACACTAAGGAATTTTAACTTATCATGGGGAAAGACACTATTGCTGATATAATAACCTCTATACGAAATGCTGACATGAATAGAAAAGGAACGGTTCGGATAGGATCGACTAACATCACCGAAAGCATTGTTAAAATCCTTTTACGAGAGGGTTTTATCGAAAACGTAAGGAAACATCGCGAAAACAACCAATTTTTTTTGATTTTAACCCTAAGACATAGACGAAATAAGAAAGAATCCTATAAAACGATTTTAAATTTAAAGAGAATAAGTCGACCGGGTCTACGAATCTATTCTAACTCTCAACGAATTCCACGAATTTTAGGCGGAATAGGAATTGTAATCCTTTCGACTTCTCAAGGTATAATGACAGACCGAGAAGCTCGACTAAAAAGAATCGGCGGAGAAATTTTGTGTTATATATGGTAATCCTTCTAATATAAAAATTGGATATCCGGAACTTCCGATTTGTGAAAAAAAAGGGGTTGTGTAATACCACCCCTGCTCAATTTA